ATTAGGGCGGTAGCTCAGAAAAGACAAATTTCCTATCTTTTCTTTCATCTCGGGAGAAATACGATCGGAAGGAGCTAATTCAAACCCCTCCGGTAAAATAAGAACAGCCCCCACATTCAAACCCCCTTTCTTACCATTAGCAAGGACTTGTTTCACTTGCTTATCATAAGGAATTCGAACAACTGCTTCAAATATAGTATCGGGAAGTACTGCTTGTGGAACCTCAATATCCACGGGCTTATTAGCTAAATGACAATTGGCACATACAATACGCCCGGTCGCTTCTCGTGGATTTTCATAACCCTGCTGCGCAAAAATGGGATATGCACTTGAAACGGATGTCTGAGTTATGATATATATGATGAGCGATACGGAAATAGATCGAGTAATATGTTCCTTTATCCAAGAAAAAGTATTTCTAGTTTGCATAGTCTAATCATTGGTCTGAAAATTTCTACAATAAATTGGGTAGGTCGCTAGTATAGTTTCCTATCCACGATTCTGCTATTTATTGGAATCATTTTACTGGAATACTATACTATAAAAATAGTATGAAAACCCCCCGGATAGAATGTTTTTAATACTTATGTAGAACTACAAAGTAAGAAACGTTCTAATTGGATTAATATTGGTGGATCATTTATCAATCATTCATTGAATGATAAATAACTACAAGTGACGGAGATACACGATTTAAATAACGAAAAATCCAATATTTAAAAATAGTATCGAGAATAACCGGAAAAGTGGAAACAAGACTAGATATAATTTGATCATTATGACCAAATCCAAAATCTTTGTATACAGAACCAATCATTAGTTCCCAGCCGTGGGGTGAATGAAATCCGATACATAAATCGGTTAATAAAAGAATTGAAAAAGCTTTTACTGTATCACTTAAGTTATATAGGAATTCCTGAGTCCAAGAATTAAGAATAACAAGTTCTTCATTACCTAAAATAGAAAAACCACTTAAAATAACAAAACAGATTATATTTGTCGAGAAGTGTAAAATTGTATGGATACGATCCTCGTTGTGTATCTTGATTAATTGGATTGTTTCTTTGTGGATTCCTATAAGAAGCTTTTGTAGATATGTCTCCGAGTATTCCTTGATCATTTCTTCCAAGAAGAGGATTTCTTCTAATTCTATGAACTTTTCTAGAATACTTTTTTCTTGAATATCATTCAAAAAAATTTCGGATTGGCCGATATTCGCCCAATTAATAACCCAAGATTCCATATTTTTAGTAAATGAGAGAGAAATCCACCAGGGCAAAAATACTATAGATGCAAGATACAAAAGAGGAGTGAATGCTTTCTTTTTTGCCATTTTTCGCCTGTTCATTTTTAATTAACCCACTCCATTTGTCGGACTTTATGTAATCGAATATTTCTTTCAAACATGAGTTCTAGACAGGGCATCAAACCTATGAATCTATTTTATTTGTGATTTTGTTTTGAATCTAGAAAGAATACAGAAATAGACTAAGACTCCACTTCAAGTTCGACTGAAGAAATAATACAAAATAGTGTTGCTAGATACCTCAATTCATCAAATTCCAAACAAATGTCTCCTTTCGATGAATGGCCGAAATTTGAAGAAATGAATATTATTGAGATTTTGAGACGAAAGAACCCCTTATTCTATCAAAATATCCAGTATTTCAAAAAAAAAATTCCAACGATTCCCCATAGTCAAGAATAGAATAATTGAGAAAAAGATATTGTGATGGTCAAAAAAATAAGCGGCAAAACAAGTAAAAAGGTCGATTGACAAAGAAAATAATTTACAAGATATGGTTTATCTGCATCTAAAGTATCATTTAGTTATAGAAAAACTAAAAGGATTCTTGCGTTTTTTCCCTCCTGCCGAGAAAGCATTCGTTCTTCCGCCCAGTTCCTTTTCTCAAAATCAAAATACTTCAATTGGTACGCGCAAGAAATAGGCCAATTCCGCGGCTTTTTGTTCAATTTCTCGTGGAGTTAAATTCTCATCAGTACGGGTCAACGGAATAGCCCCCCGGCCTCTGATATCCATATAAAGGACACGACGGGCATAAATACCCTCTTTAACTTCTATTCGAACGGATTGAATATCTTTTATAAGGAATCGGAGGAATATGCGACGATTTTTTCCAGGAAATCCCCAACGAAAAATACACACTATTCCTTCCTTTCTATCGAATCGATCATAACCACTACCTACATTCCAGGAAATTGTGTACCACAAATAGGAACTAATAAAGAGACCCGCGATTCCGTAGAAAGACATCACGATTCCCTGTGGAAAAAAAAGGATTTGCTGAGACGGAACAAAAGATATCAAATTTCTACCAAGAAAACTGGAAGTTCCAACCAACAAGAATCCTAATGAACCTAAAAAAACGATAAGGGCCCAACAAAAATTACTTAGTTTTCGAGACCCCGTTATAAGTTCTATCCATGTATCTTCTGATCGCCAACTCATACTTGATCCGATTGCATTTTATTGAAATTGAGAGAATACCCCAAATGATTTTGACTTTACTTTTTTTGTTTCCGAATGAACTTTCATCAACTAGCACTAGTTTGATGTGAACTAGCACTAGTTTAATGGGAACTTTTAGGAGTAATTCATCAAATTGTTTAGATCTAAAATAATAACATACCCCTCATATGATCCCAATATACATATTGATATATATATAGATCCACCAACTTTACATTTTAGGCATCCAGCGATCCTGATCTATTTGAAACTGGCTAGAATTCAGTTATCTATAGATCATTTTCTGCAGACATAAGAGCTTTTTCCTTTATGTTCGGCGGAAATCACATGTTCTACTATATTTTCTTTTCCGAAATAAATATCTGTGTTATGCTACAAGTCTAAGTTAAAAAAAAAAAAAAGAATGAGACTGGGTCCCCTCGGATCTAAACAATCTTGTTTTTTTGAACATAAAGAAATAAAGAACCCATTGCAATTGCCGGAAATACTAGGCCTACTAAAGGCACAAAAATAGAGGGAAAATGGAAAGTTGTCATAAAATGGGGTACCTCGATTTATTATTTGTACCTGTTCTTATTTTTTTTTAATATCATATTTTATATTTATACTAATTATAATTAATAATTGTAATTATTATGAATTCGTAGATTAGAGATATTAAGTATCTAAGTGAGTATATAGAATAAGTCCAAGGAATGTAGAACTAAATAAATGGACTTATTCATCTATCTATATGAAAGATACATATGATAATCCATTTTATTTTTCTTCGTTTCTTTGTGTTTTGTTCTTGTCTTTGAATTTCATTTTAATATTTAATAAAGAGTTTCTTACAAATTATTGAAAGATTCATTAGAATGCGACACAACCGGGATTTTTAGTGAAAACGGGATTTTCGGGAGATGGAGAAAGATATAAAACTATATATCTATTTTTTCTATAATTTGAATTTGATTATATACGTAAGATGAAATTCGTTTTATTTTCCTAATTTCACGAAAGGAAGAACTCACGTTTTTATCTTGTTGATAGAGACTTCTTAATTAGTAATCGGGAATCTAGGTAAAAAAAAAAAAGAGTTATACGCAACTTTTGATTTTGATTCTTTCTACAATTAGATCTTAGGTCGCCAAAGAAAACTCCCTTTTTAGTTACTTTGATTCCGATAAGCTAAGATTCGGATAAGCTAACTACTTTTTTTGTTTGCTACAAATAAAATAATTGAACTTAGTGCGCTCTACTTGATTGAATTGGAATTCAAAGGAAAGAAGGCGTGGAGCTTAAATAACTCACTCAGAACGCTTTTTAAAAGATTACGCGGTACGATTAGGTCGAATAAGCCCTTCTGGAATAAATATTCAGCCGCTTGTGAACCTTCGGGTACTGTTTTATTCAATGTTTGTTCAATTACTCTTTTACCCGCAAATGCAATGTAGGAATTTGGTTCGGCAATAATAATATCTCCCAACATACCAAAACTAGCTGTTACCCCACCAGTAGTAGGAGATGTAAGGATTGATACATACAATAACTTTTTATTTGATTGATAATCATATAAAGCAGACGATATTTTAGCCATTTGCATCAGGCTCAAACTCCCTTCTTGCATGCGCGCTCCCCCCGAAGCGCACACTATAATAAGAGGTAGAAATTGATTAGTAGCGTACTCAATCAAACGGGTGATTTTCTCCCCGACTACGGATCCCATACTACCCCCCATAAACTGAAAATCCATAACCCCAATTGCTACGGGAATACCATTTAGTTGACCTACGCCTGTTTGAACAGCCTCAGTTAATCCTGTCTTTCTTTGATAAGAATCAATACGATCTTTATAAGGCTCCTCCTCCGAATGAAATCCAATGGGATCCAGAGAGACCATGTCTTCATCCATAGGGTCCCAAGTACCGGGGTCGATCGAAATTTCGATTCTTTCTGAACTACCCATTTTCAAATGGTATCCACACTGTTCACAAATATTCATTTTTGATTTCAAAAATTTCTTATAATTTAATCCATAACAATTTTCGCATTGAACCCACAAATGCCTGTATTTTTGAGTTGCATCGAGATCACTAGGCCTTTCTCTTAGAGTTAAATCACTACTCTTCGCGCGGGTTCGTATACTGGACCCCCCACCTTCACTACTAGTTTTACGTTTATCAAAAACGCACTTAGAAATGTAACCGTCACTACTATCACTTACAATGGACGTATCAATACAGATTTGAGACTGAAGATAACTGTCAATGCAACTAGTAATGTGATTATTCCAACTAGATTGAGTATCGTAAATGGAACGATTGTATAAGGAATCTTCATTCGTAGATTCATTATTCATATAACTAGAATTGCGATAACTAGAAAAAGAACTTTCTAGTTCACTCAGAAAAGAATGATCGCTGTCAATCTCAAAAATTTTATTTTCTATATCAAAATAGATAGAATAACTGTCTCCATTACTATCCCTAACTAAAAAAGTATCATCAGAGATGAAATTCTGAATATC